AAATTCAACTTTTCTTTTTCTATCTCAGAGTATCCATTCACTCGAAACTGATCTGCTTCCAGTTGAACTTTCCGTAAGCGAGCCCGTACTTTTTCCAACTGTTCAATGGCCCCTCCACGCAGTTCTTCTGAATTTCGAATAGTATTCAAGATCCTCTGTTTCCGATTATCTAATAAATCACTTAATGAAAGTAGATTATATTTACATACATGTCATAACTTCCATAACCCCTTCCCGAACCAAACATGAATCTTTCAATTCATTTGGCTCTCACGCCCAATTACTTAGAAAAAATTCCCATATACTTTTATATAATATAATGTAATGAGCCTGTCCCCTCTTTTTTTTGTTCATATTCAAAAAAAATATATAAACTAGCACCAAATAAAAAGATTAAGAGGACTCTTTTGACAAAAAATATGTAATTGTCAACAAAGTTGTTTCTTTTGTTTCTGAAAATGCAAAAAATTTTTATTACTTATATTTTATTACTTATACATAACACATAGGTCGTCGCTTCAGCATTGAATAAAAAAAAGGGGCATTTTGCCCTCTTTTACAATAAGTTACAAATAAGTCGTTCAAATCGTTTTATCATTTATCAATAGGAGTGTTATCTATCGATAAAATATTCATTTTGAACCATCTATTTATTAACATTATTAACATATTGGTAGAAAGAGTACCACGCTGCATCTAGACTTCAAAGAGTTTGTTTTAACCATATTATATTAAGGGTCCCGCGTTATTGGTTGCTAGAGAATCAAGGTAGGTTTTACCAATGAATTGAATCACGAAATGCTATGTTTCTTCCATAAAACATAAATTATTTAGATTTAGTCCGAAGTAATTCGCGCAATCGTGCACCTTTCTTTTATTTCCTAGTTAGAACGAAAAGGGTACAGCTGGTTGTATCCCGCCGATTCCTGAAATAAACAACTCGCACACACTCCCTTTCCAAAAAAGATCAATACACCAAGCACTACACTTAGATTTATTAGATTTGTTGATAAAATATCGGTATTAAACCCGAAACTCCCGGCGGATGGCCAGTAGCCCCAAGAAAGGAAAGAGTCGGTTACATTTTTCATATCATCTCCTCATATGGATAGACTAACTAGATCGACTAAAAAATTGACTAGAGTTATTTTTGTATCACTTCGCACCTCTTTTTTATTTAGTCCTTTTTTGTTCTGTTCCTATTGGGAAATTGGGAAATGGATTTTATTTATGTGAACTATACCCTTGTTTCAATACTTAGTTTCTCTTGGAGTAGGAACGGGAAGGATGAAAGCGAGGCGGGATACTAATTCCTCATCCGCAAATCCAACCTTCCCGTAGGTTATTTTCTTTTGTCAACGACGACATAATTCTACGAACAAAATCTTGATATAATTTGAAAAATCAAACGACAAGTCCAAGGCAATAAATATATATTTTATATTTCTAATATTAAACAAAGGGATTCGCAAACAAAAGGGCCAATGCTACAACGAGTCCATAAATTGTTAAAGCTTCCATAAAAGCTAGACTAAGTAATAGAGTACCTCGTATTTTGCCCTCCGCCTCAGGCTGTCTCGCGATACCCTCTACAGCTTGGCCCGCAGCAGTCCCTTGACCAACCCCCGGTCCAATAGAAGCAAGTCCTACAGCCAATCCAGCAGCAATAACAGAAGCGGCAGAAATAAGTGGATTCATGATAAGTTCCTCGTACCAAAAAAAGAAATAGTTAATGATACAACTACCCAACCAATTATGACTTAATTATTACGTCGTAGGATTCATCCAATCCAATAGAAGTAACTAAGAACTTCTAGTTGAAATAATAGTATTAGTGAATCATCAGAACTACTTCGATATCTCCTTTTGAGTTTCTATCGGAAGAGTCTTTTGAAATCCATACAACTTTAGCTCTTCCGTTTATTGGTTCCGAACTGGTATTTGAATTCTTACATCTTTTTTGTAATTTCATCGGTTTTTTTATTCAATTCACAGTAACAAGTAAACGGAAAGTAAAGGACTTCTGCTGAAAATGAGAGGGGTAGGTCAAAGGAATCTATCTTTAATTTATATAACACATATACATGTCTTTCTTCCATAACGTAAACCAACTGTTTATCTTTGATTCAATAGGATAGGATTTGAAGGATTTGAGAATCAATTCCCAAAATATCTCCAAGAGTTTACTTTTTTTATTTCCTTTTTGTTTATCATTATTTCAACGGATCTAATCTAACTACACAAATTGATTAGTCCAAATCATCTCATACAAATATTATTATTATATTGATTTATGTTCATACAATTTGTTAGTTATTATTTTATTATTGTTATTTTTTACTAGTTTTGTTTGTCCAATCCGTGAATAAAATAAACTAAAACGGGAATCCTTCGCTCTTTTCTCCTTTTTTTTGAATCACATGTCCTAGACATATACTCCAAGCATTCTTATTCTATTATTTATTCTATTATTTCAACTAATTGAAATAATAGAATATATGGGGTATAAATAGAATATTCGTTGGGGGGGGGTATGCTAGTAAGTGGACGGAAGATAACTTTAGGAAAAAGAGCATTTTTGTCTCTTTACCTTTTTTTTGCAACTCTCTAATATCCTACTATCTAATATCGTACTTTTTTGGTTTTGCTATTCCTTTACTATCGTATATGACGTAGTTGTATATTCCTTAAATAAATTATCTTGAACCAAATGCCTGCTGTTATTTATTGTTTTGAAAAAAACAACAAGACTGTTTCAATGATGGCCTTCCATGGATTCCCCTATATAAGCCGCGGCTAGGGTTGCAAAAATAAGAGCTTGAATACCACTTGTAAATAATCCAAGGAACATAACAGGTATAGGAACCACCGAAGGGACTAAAGAAACAAGAACAACAACGACTAATTCATCAGCTAAGATATTCCCGAAAAGTCGAAAACTAAGCGATAAAGGTTTTGTGAAATCTTCTAAGATGTTAATCGGTAAAAGGATTGGAGTTGGTTGAATATACTTACCGAAATACCCCAATCCTTTTTTTGTAAGACCCGCATAGAAATATGCCACTGACGTGAGTAAAGCCAAAGCAACGGTAGTATTTATATCATTCGTGGGTGCAGCTAACTCTCCATGAGGTAATTGTATGACTTTCCAAGGTAAAAGAGCTCCTGACCAATTAGAAACAAAAATAAATAGAAACATAGTTCCAATAAAAGGAACCCACGGACCATATTCTTCTCCAATTTGAGTTTTACTAACATCTCGAATAAATTCAAGAACATATTCGAAGAAATTTTGACTCCCATTCGGAATGGTTTGTGGGTTGCGAACAGCTATAGTAGCCGAACCTAATAAGATAGCAATTACAACCCAAGAAGTCATAAGTACTTGGCCATGGACTTGGAAACTACCTATTTGCCAATAGAAATGTTGGCCTACTTCCACACCCGATACATCGTACAAGCCTTTTAGTGTTAGTGTGTTTACTAGAAAATTCATATTACCCCCTAAAATAAAAAAAAATTGACCCTTAATTTTTTTTGATTCAACCATCTCTTTGCCTACTTGAATCTGATATTTTGAATACCAACTAAGATTACTATTTTGAATAGTAACTAATCACATAATATCCCGGTTACTCTTATTTAGTTTGTTTTGAAAAATTCAGAAATACCAATCAACTTAAAAATATATGAGAGTTGCGAAGTAGGTTATTTATCATATTATTAATCAAGGATTTTTTATATAGCTAAAATGTCCTTCACAAATTGCGAATACTAATTTGTTAAGAATTAATCGGATTGAAGATATAGCATCATCATTCGCTGGAATCGAGATATCTGCTAGATTGGGGTCACAATTTGTATCAATTAAACAAATTGTTGGAATTCCCAAAGCGAGACATTCTCGTAGAGCTGTATATTCTTCGTGCTGATCGACGATGATTACAATATCGGGTAAACCTGTCATATATTTAATCCCGCCCAGATATGTTTGCAAACGAAATAATTGTCTTTTGAACACGGCTGCATCTCTTTTTGGAAGACGGCTAAGTCTCCCTGTTTTTTGTTCCATTCTCAAGTCCCTGAACGTATGAAGTCTCGTTTCTGTAGTAGACCAATTCGTTAACATACCGCCGAGCCATTTTTTATTAACATAATGACACCGAGCTCGTATTGCAGCCCAGGCTACTGAATCAGCTGCTTTATTTTTGGTACCAACAATTAAGAATTGTTTTCCTCTACTTGCTGCCTCAAAAACCAAATCACAAGCTTCTGATAAAAAACGAGCAGTTCGAGTTAGATTTGTAATATGAATACCCTTACGCTTTGCAGAGATATACGGTCCCATTTTAGGATTCCATTTCCGAGTACCATGACCAAAATGAACCCCTGCCCCCATCATCTGTTCTAAATTGATGTTCCAATATCTTCTTGTCATTTCTCCCCACACCCCCCTTTTTTTTAAGAGACGAGGAACCCTGAACTCAAATAAAAGGTTGTTCCGATGGAACCTTCTACTCTACCCTATAAATTGGACGTAGAGCCACGACCCAAGCAATTCTATTCTTTTCTAGACATTTATCTTTTTATTATTAAATCAAATGACTGCACCAAATCAAAGAAAGTAGTGAAAGGGATGAATCCTTTCTTAGCAATCCTAAAATCCGATAAATGGTTGTTCTGATGTATCGTGGAAATCCTTTGAAGGGGGATAATCAAACAATTTGCTGTGGTAAAACAAAATGTCTCTCATTTCTCCATCAAATCGATTCTTTTTTTTTGTTTCCAAAGGAATCTTGTTATATTGTTTTGAAGGATGCACGAATCCTTTGAATCCGGTCCCGCCAGGTATCATCCCCCCCAAAACAACGTTTTCTTTCAAACCTTTCAACCAATCGATACGCCCCCGTAGAGCTGCTTTTGCTAAAACTCGAGCAGTTTCTTGAAAACTCGCTTCCGATATGAAGCTTTGAGTATTGAGAGATGCTCTTGTTATTCCC